GAAGAATGGGACCTATTATGGGACAGACAATGCATTACAAACGTATGATCATTACGCTTCAACCGGGTTATTCTATTCCACCTCTTATAAAGAAAAGTAGAAAGAAAAGAACTTAAATCAAAATACTTAATAGCATGGCGATACATTTATACAAAACTTCTACCCCGAGCACACGCAATGGAACCAGTCAAGTGAAATCCAATCCACGAAATAATTTGATCTATGGACAGCATCGTTGTGGTAAAGGTCGTAATGCCAGAGGAATCATTACCGCAGGGCATAGAGGGGGAGGTCATAAGCGTCTATACCGTAAAATCTATTTTCGATCGATTTTCGACGGAAAAAGACATATATGGTAGAATCGTAACCATAGAATACGACCCGAATCGAAACGCATACATTTGTCTCATACACTATGGGGGTGGTGAGAAGAGATATATTTTACATCCCAGAGGGGCTATAATTGGAGATACCATTGTTTCTGGTACAGAAGTTCCTATAAAAATGGGAAATGCCCTACCTTTGACCGGTATGCCCTTAGGCACGGCCATACATAACATAGAAATCACACTTGAAAAGGGTGGACAATTAGCTAGAGCAGCGGGTGCTGTAGCGAAACTGATTGCAAAAGAGGGGAAATCGGCCACATTAAAATTACCTTCTGGGAAGGTCCGTTTGATATCCAAAAACGGCTCAGCAACAGTCGGACAGGTGGGGAATGTTGGGTGAACCAGAAAAGTTTGGGTAGAGCCGGATCTAAGCGTTGACTAGGTAAGCGCCCTGTAGTAAGAGGAGTAGTTATGAACCCTGTAGACTATCCACATGGGGGTGGTGAAGGGAGGGCCCCAATTGGTAGAAAAAAACCCACAACCCCTTGGGATTATCCTGCACTTGGAAGAAGAAGTAGAAAAAGGAATAAATATAAATAGAGTGATAATTTGATTCTTCGTCGCCGTAGTAAATAGGAGAGAAAATCAAATTTTTGTCTTCAAAAAAAATAGGAGTAAGCTGTGACACGTTCACTAAAAAAAAACCCCTTTGTAGCAAATAATTTATTAAAAAAAATTAATAAGCTTAACACAAAAGCAGAAAAAGAAATAATAATAACCTGGTCCCGGGCGTCTACCATTATACCCACAATGATAGGCCATACTATTGCTATCCATAATGGAAGGGAACATTTACCTATTTATATAACAGATCGTATGGTAGGGCACAAATTGGGAGAATTTGCACCTACTTTAAATTTCCGAGGACATGCAAAAAGTGACAATAGATCTCGCCGTTAAGAAACGTTAATAATATATTTATATTAATATATTATTAATATCTAGATATTTATCATTGATTAGTAGGAGACGAACTTAATGCGAGTAATCTTACACAAGAACAAAACAGAAGTATACGCTTTAGGCCAACATATATCCATGTCTGCTCACAAAGCGCGAAGAGTGATTGATCAAATTCGTGGACGTTCCTACGAAGAAACACTTATGATATTAGAACTCATGCCTTATCGAGCATGTTATCCCATTTTTAAATTAGTTTATTCTGCAGCAGCAAATGCTAGGACCATTCTGGATTCTAATGACGCAAATTTAGTCATTAGTAAAGCCAAAGTTAATGAGGGTACTACCGTGAAGAGATTAAAACCTCGAGCTCGGGGGCGCAGTTATCCGATAAAAAAATCTACCTGCCATATAAGTATTGTAATGAAAGATATATCTTTAGATGAATATACACGAGAAACAGTATTATACTATTCACAAAAACCCAAATGTAAAACAACTATGACGTATCATGATATGGACAGGAATGGGGGAGCATGGGACAAAAAATAAATCCAATTGGTTTCAGACTTGGTACAACCCAAGGTCATCATTCCCTTTGGTTTGCCCAACCAAAAAATTATTCTGAAGGTCTAGAAGAAGATCAAAAAATAAGAAATTATATCAAGAATTATGTACAAAAAAATATGAAAATATCCTCTGGCGTAGAGGGAATTGCGCGTATAGAAATTCAAAAAAGAATCGATCTGATACAAATCATAATCTATATGGGATTCCCAAAAATATTAATTGAAAGTCGACCGCGAGGAATTGAAGAATTACAGATGAAGCTACAAAAAGAATTTAATTGTGTAAACCGAAAACTTAACATTGCTATCACAAGAATTGAAAAGCCATATGGAAACCCTAATATTCTTGCAGAATTTATAGCCGGCCAATTAAAGAATAGAGTTTCATTTCGAAAAGCAATGAAAAAGGCAATTGAATTAACTGAACAAGCGGATACAAAAGGAATTCAAGTACAAATTGCGGGACGTATCGACGGAAAAGAAATTGCGCGCGTTGAATGGATCCGAGAAGGTAGGGTTCCACTACAAACCATTCGAGCTAAAATTGATTATTGTTCCTATACAGTGAGAACCATCTATGGAGTATTAGGCATCAAAATTTGGATATTTATAGAGGGGGAATAATAAAGCTTTACTTGTTTTTCTGTCTTATTGAGTGATGAAACAAAAAATTAGAAACTCGTTTATTTTCTTTTTTTCTATTAAATAAAAAAATGAAGACTTTAAATTTTTTTATTTATTTTTTTAATTTTATAGGGTTGAATAAAAACTCAATTGATCATTTGATATAATTGCTATGCTTAGTGTGTGACTCGTTGGTTTTTTGAAGGTTAGTATAAAAAAAATCAACCCCATAGTACATAGTAATAGTATAAACTACGAACTATAGAAGTAATAACCAACTCATCACTTCGGATTATCTGGATCCAAAGAACCAGTCAAGATATGATATATTGTTCATATTGTTGTAGCAACCGAAATATTTTTGCATTAAAAAAACCAATCTGATTCTAAGTTTTGAATCGAAATAAAGAAAAAGGGTATGGATAAGTGGAAGGGTGAGAGAAAGAAAGAAAAAGAATATTGATGGTATAGAATTCCAATATGTAAGGTCTATGGGTCATCTCATAAAAAAGCAATGTAATAAAGCACCAATAAAGATTCATCTATAATTAAATGAATAGTATATAAAAAATAAATGAATATTATAGAAAAAAAGAGCTTTGAGCCAATAAAGACTGAGAAGATTGACTCAAGAACAAATTTAATTATGAGCTCCATTGTCGAATTCAGACCTAATCATTAAGAAAGAAGCGATGGGAACGATGGAACCTGTGAATCCAAAAGATTCTATTGAAAAGGAATTCGAATGATTCATTGATCGGGATGGCGAACTAACCAGATACCAATTCATCTATTCAGGAAAGTTATAAACTAATGATAGAACTGAAATAGAAAGAGTAAATATTCGCCCGCGAAAACTTAATTTTCTTGGATTGCTCAATTTGAATCAATCCAATACGATAAGGGGTAAAATAAAAGAAAGATTTTTTTTTAACGTTATCGTTATATTATAAAATATAAAAAACAATACAATATTATATATACTATACTAAAAACTAAATATAAATAAAAGATAATTAAAAAAAAATAGAAATAATTATTTATTTAGTTATATATACAAACACTATAATACAAATTACTAAAAGATTTGGTATAGATTAAAACAAATCCACGATTCAGTATTATTAAATACATGTATATCTTAATTCAAATTATATCGGAATTGAATTCCAATTCAAAATTTTAAACTCCTTTATATTTGCGAGGAGCTGGATGAGAAGAAACTCTCACGTCCAGTTCTGTAGTAGAGATGGAATTCAAAAAAAAACCATCAACTATAACCCCAAAAGAACAAGATTCCGTAAACAACATAGAGGAAGAATGAAGGGAATGTCTTATCGAGGTAATGCTATTTGTTTCGGTAAATATGCTCTTCAAGCACTTGAACCTGCTTGGATCACATCTAGACAAATAGAAGCAGGTCGACGAGCAATGACACGAAATGCACGTCGCGGTGGAAAAATCTGGGTACGTATATTTCCAGACAAACCAGTTACAGTAAGACCCGCGGAAACACGTATGGGTTCGGGTAAAGGATCTCCTGAATATTGGGTAGCTGTTGTTAAACCGGGTCGAATAATTTATGAAATGGGTGGAGTACCAGAAAATATAGCCAGAAGGGCTATTGAAATAGCCGCGTCCAAAATGCCTATACGAACTCAATTCATTATTTCATGCTAAAAATTCAAAAACAAACGAAATAGGTTATTGGCTAAAAAAATCGCAGGTGCACATTTCTTTTTTGGACAAACAATATTTCTTTTTTTCTTCGCCCTTTGCATTGTAAAAACAGAAAAAAAATGATATGATTCAACCCCAAACCCATTTGAATGTAGCAGATAACAGCGGGGCTCGAGAATTGATGTGTATTCGAATCGTAGGAGCTAGCAATCGTCGATATGCTCAGATTGGTGATATTATTGTTGCTGTGATCAAAGACGCAGTTCCAAATATGCCCCTAGAAAGATCCGAAGTAGTCAGGGCTGTAATTGTACGTACTTGTAAAGAACTTAAACGTGACAACGGTATGATAATACGATATGATGACAATGCTGCAGTTGTCATTGATCAAGAAGGAAATCCAAAGGGAACTCGAGTTTTTGGTGCGATTGCTCGTGAATTGAGACAGTTAAATTTTACTAAAATAGTTTCATTAGCGCCCGAGGTATTATAAAATATAAAATGAGACCATGATATGGTTATAGTGGGGTGTTTGAAAGAAATAGATTAAGATTCCTTGGTAGATTGTATTTCACGTATATACCTTTCAAAATTCACATCCATAAACAAATACGTAAAAAGTAGAACAATAAGAAAAACATGTTGATTATATCAAAATTGGAAGGCACCAACAATTTTAATTCATTATGAGTAGTGATACTATTGCTGACATAATAACCTCTATACGAAATGCGGATATGGATAGAAAAAGAATAGTTCGAATAGCATCTACTAATATCAGCCAAAGTCTTGTTAAAATACTTTTACGAGAAGGTTTTATTGAAAACGCGAGAAAACATCGAGAAAACAACAACTATTTTTTAGTTTTAACCCTACGACATAAAAGGAATAGGAAAAGTTCTTATAGAAATATTTTAAATTTAAAACGGATTAGTCGACCGGGTTTACGAATCTATTCTAACTATCAAAGAATTCCTAGAATTTTAGGTGGGATGGGGATTTTAATCCTTTCTACTTCTCGAGGTATAATGACAGACCGAGAGGCTCGATTAGAAAGAATAGGCGGAGAAAGTTTGTGTTATATATGGTAATTATTCTAATAGCCGAATTGAATCCGAAACTTCTTATTTATGTTTATGAAAAAGAAAAAAAAAAGGGGGGGTTGTCTAATAGCGTTCTTTCTCCACCAGTTGATACTTCAAGGGGGTTTTACCTGTAATGAAAGAACAAAAATGGATTCATGAGGGTTTAATTACTGAATCGCTTCCCAACGGCATGTTCCGGGTTCGTTTAGATAATGAAGATCTGATTTTAGGTTATGTTTCAGGAAAGATCCGACGCAGTTTTATACGGATACTGCCAGGAGATCGAGTCAAAATTGAAGTAAGTCGTTATGATTCAACCAGAGGCCGTATAATTTATCGACTCCGCAACAAAGATTCGAAAGATTAGGTATTTTTGCAACTTGAATATTCCTTTCGTAGGAATACAATTCGAAATGAAAAATTTAAAGAAACTTATTTTCTTCCAAGAAGGAGATTCAGAATTAAGGCAAGGAGTGGCAAATATGAAAATAAGAGCGTCTGTTCGTAAAATTTGTGAAAAATGTCGACTAATCCGTCGCCGGGGACGAATTATAGTAATTTGTTCCAACCCAAGACATAAACAAAGACAAGGATAATCAGACTCGTTAAAGATCCTATATACAAATAACATACAAATAACTAAGGGGGATCTGTTTTGACATGAAATGGATATATCCATATATTTCTGACTCAAATTTATGAGATGATAAAATATGGCAAAAGCTATACCGAAAATGGGTTCACGTAGGAACGGACGTATTGGTTCACGTAAAAGTACACGTAGAATTCCAAAGGGGGTTATTCATGTTCAAGCAAGTTTTAATAATACCATTGTGACTGTTACAGATGTGCGGGGTCGAGTGGTTTCTTGGTCCTCTGCAGGTACTTGCGGCTTCCGAGGAACAAGAAGGGGGACGCCGTTTGCTGCGCAAACCGCAGCAGGAAACGCTATTCGTACAGTAGTGGATCAAGGTATGCAACGAGCAGAAGTCATGATAAAAGGTCCCGGTCTCGGAAGAGACGCAGCATTACGGGCAATTCGTAGAAGTGGTATCTTATTAACTTTCGTACGGGATGTAACCCCTATGCCACATAATGGCTGTAGACCCCCTAAAAAAAGACGTGTGTAGAAATCGATCGAAATTGAAAATATTTCAAGAGCAAGAGAAACAAGAGAAATAAACGATTCAATGATTTGATTAAATAATATTATTATGGTTCGAGAGAAAATAACGGTATCTACTCGGACACTACAATGGAAGTGTGTTGAATCAAGAGTAGACAGTAGGCGTCTTTATTATGGACGCTTTATCCTGTCTCCACTTATGAAAGGTCAAGCAGATACAATAGGCATTGCGATGCGAAGAGCTTTGCTTGGAGAAATAGAAGGAACATGTATCACACGCGCAAAATTTGCGAAAATACCGCACGAATATTCTACCATAGCTGGTATTCAAGAATCAGTACATGAAATTTTAATGAATTTAAAAGAAATTGTATTGAGAAGTAATCTATATGGAACTTGTGAGGCGTCTATTTGCGTTCGGGGCCCTGGATATGTAACTGCTCAAGATATCATCTTACCGCCTTATGTAGAAATTGTTGATAATACACAACATATAGCCAGCTTGACGGAACCAATTGAGTTGGTTATTGGATTGGAAATCGAGAGAAATCGCGGATATCTTATAAAAACACAAAATAACTTTCAAGATGGAAGTTATCCTATAGATGCTGTATTCATGCCTGTTCGAAATGCGAATCATAGTATTCATGTTTATGGGAATGAAAATGGTAAACAGGAGATACTATTTCTCGAAATATGGACAAACGGAAGTTTAACTCCTAAAGAAGCACTTCATGAAGCCTCCCGGAATTTGATTGATTTATTTATTCCTTTTTTACATACCGAAGAAGAAAATTTACATTTAAAGGACAATCAACACATGGTTCCCTTACCCCCTTTTACTTTTTATGATAAATTGGCTAAATTAACAAAAAATAAAAAAAAAATAGCGTTGAAATCTATTTTTATTGACCAATTAGATTTGCCTCCCAGGATCTATAATTGTCTCAAAAGGTCCAATATATATACACTCTTGGACCTTTTGAATAACAGCCAAGAAGATCTTATGAAAATGGAACATTTTCAAATAGAAGATGTAAAACAGATATTAGGCATTCTCGAAAAAAATTTCGTAATTGATTTACCGAAAAAAAAGTTCTAAATACATTATACATTGGATTTTTTTC